TTTTCCCTCTCTGCGGGATCGCACATCAATTGCAACGATTCGATAGACGGCTCATTGAGATAGATGTAGATGAACAATACACCCCCCCTAGAAACGTATAGGAAGTTTTCTCCTCGTACGGCTCGAGAAAAAAGAATTGGATTTGAAGTTTTATCTATGGTATGGAATTCTAATAAACGCCAAAAGGTTCCATAAAATTAAAATCCTCAAATCAATTAGACTATGATTTAAGTCTTTATTTTTCTTCTTCGTTCCTGAAAATGAAAAAGAAACCATTCGTACTCATAACTCAAGTTAGATAACTCTCAAATAGTTCAAAAGAAAATTGTTAAGTAATTTCCTTTATTGAGTGGTCTTTACTCCCTTTTGTTTGTCTCGGTTAAAATCTATTTCGATTTTTATTTTAAGTCTGGCCTAGTTAGTGAGACAATTAAAACGGTCTTTCCTTGTTCTGGGATCCTTTATCTTTGTTTTAAATCATTGGGTTTAGACATTACTTCGGTGCTTATTAATCCTTTCAAAACGGCAGCAACATACCCCTTTTTGTGATTTCCTTCTATCAAAGAATCCTACGGACGATTGATTCCCGCGTGATACACTTTGGATCGAAAGGGTTTGATTAATTCTAACAAATTTTCCTTTTGAATTGGAAAATTGCTCGAATGGGACCCCTTCGATTTCTATATCGAATATATATTCACGAAGTTGTTCCAATTTATTGATTTGCATTAACCCTAGATTCTTGTCCTGAGAAATGAATTAATACTTTCTACTCGAGCTCCATCGTGGACTATTTCCATTCGCAACGGATGTCGAGTCAAGAGCACCTTCATTCCTATAGAAATCGAAAGTGGTGGATATAAGAAAGAATCCACAACGGATCGTGCCCTTCAAGTCGCACGTTGCTTTCTACCACATCGTTTCAAACGAAGTTTTACCATAACATTCCTCTAATTTGGAACCAGTCTGGAATTGATTCAATTATGGAATCATGAATAGTCATTGGGTCAATTGGTTCGTAGACCTCGTAATCTATACCCCTTGTTTCTATATATCTTCTATATATAAATATAATTTTTCTTCTATATAGATTCTATATATAGCTATAGATCGTGAAAGAGTTTTCTGAATAAGTTTTAGCAAGACCTCTTAATTAATTAATTTTTAATTAAAATGAAATAGAATTCAAATAATTTAATAATAGATATTAAATAGAAATAGCTAATTGTTTCGTTTTTTTGAATCTGTATCTTACAATATCAAAAATTCTACTTAACTTCTAAGGAATCATTCAAAATAGTCATAATTTGATTCATTCATAATTAAAAAAAGTTCCTATCATTATTTGAAGAAAATTGACAGTAAGGACCACATTTGATCATAGGAAAGATAAGGCCTTCCTTTTAATATTAATTTAGAATTAATAAACTAGATCGAACAAAAATATAAATAGTTAGGGGAGGTGTTTTCGTATCTATCAAATCGAGTGAACAACTATCTTGTCATCATTCTAAATAGTCTATATTAAATATTTCAATTTGAAAATTTTAAATTGAAGGGATCAAAAACCAAAAACTTTTTTTCACAAAAATCGAAATCTTTAAATAGAAGGATACATACATATACATATAAAAATTTTCTCATTTTATATGTATTTTTTTGGTTCAGCAAGATTTCGATAATTTAATCTTGCCATAATAGAAAGGAAATAAAAGGTAATAAAAGATATAAAACACACCCTTCTCAAGTGTTACAGAAATTTTAAATTCTTCATTAGATTAGGGCCAAACGAAAAATATTTAAAAACGAGATTCAAAGAAAATACATCGGGTAGATATATAATTACATATATAACTTGATTTTTGTTAATGCGATTCAGGCAGACACGGAGATTTTATTATCTTCGGTTAATGATTAAATCCTACTTGTCCCCCGGGAAGAATGAGGCATAACAGAAGGAATTCTGATTGGGGATGCGGACTGGCTAGGTACAAACCCAAAGAAGTCTAGATTAAGTTGCTCCTATTTTTGATTTTATTCTAATCCATTAAGAGAATTAAGAATTAATCGTATTGAGTTTGAATGCATTTCATTAGTACCAAAATATTCAAATCTATAGAAAAATTCAGAAAAAATTAGACTACCCCGCTTACGGGGTAGGGAATACTAGATAGGATCTTTAAAATTCAAATATTGATAAAATAGAAAATCAATATGGGACGGAATGCTTTTCTAAATAACTAACGTCCCTAAACAAGAAGGGTTTGGGTATAGGATGAAAAGACCGCTTTTTTTTGAATTCAAACTCTTGGAATCCATCTTCCCATTTTAACTGGATCAGAAATAGAGTCAATTACATCTGCGTGTCATTTGAACTCGATTCAATTCAGTTTGTGTAAAAAAGATATGATTCATACATATACATAAAAGATCCAAATAAGAAGATTCTATCTAACATTAGACTTAAAATTCAAGTTTTGTTCAATAGAATCTTTATTCT